GTCCCTGTAGCTTACACAAAGCATGGCACTGAAGATGCCAAGATGGCTGTTACACACACACCCAGGGACAAAAGACTTAGTCCTAACCTTACTGTTGGTTGTTGCTAGATTTATACATGCGAGTATCCGCGTTCCAGTGTAAACGCCCTAGGTTCCCTAATTACAGGTCGATAGGAGCGGGCATCAGGCACACCCAATCGTAGCCCAAGACGCCTCGCAATTGCCACACCCCCACGGGCATTCAGCAGTAATTAATATTAAGCAATGAGTGTAAACTTGACTTAGTCATAGCAATTCAGGGTCGGTAAATCCTGTGCCAGCCACCGCGGTCATACAGGAGACCCAAATTAACATTATAACGGCGTAAAGAGTGGTAATATGCTATCCTAGTAACTAAGATCAAAAAGCAACTGAGTTGTCACAAGCCAAAGATGCGAATAAGTCCTCTATTCAAAGAAAATCTTAGACAAACGATTAATTAAAGCCACGAAAGCCAGGACCCAAACTGGGATTAGATACCCCACTATGCCTGGCCCTAAATCTTGATGCTCAATCTAACCGGAGCATCCGCCCGAGAACTACGAGCACAAACGCTTAAAACTCTAAGGACTTGGCGGTGTTCCAAACCCACCTAGAGGAGCCTGTTCTGTAATCGATGATCCACGATCTACCTGACCATCTCTTGCCCAAATCAGCCTATATACCGCCGTCTCCAGCCCACCCACCATGAAGGCCCAACAGTGGACGCAATAGCCTAACCCGCTAGCAAGACACGGTCAAGGTATAGCCTATGGGATGGAAGCAATGGGCTACATTTTCTAAGATAGAACATAACGGCAAAGGCGCATGAAACTGCACCTGGAAGGAGGATTTAGCAGTAAAGAGGGAGTAGCGAGCCCTCTTTAAGCCGGCTCTGGAACACGTACATACCGCCCGTCGCCCTCCTCAAAAGCGACCCCCCCCCCCCCTACCTAATAAGCTTCTCAGCCAAAGAGGAGGTAAGTCGTAACAAGGTAAGTGTACCGGAAGGTGTACTTAGAACACCAAGACGTAGCTTAACAAAGCATTCAGCTTACACCTGAAAGATGCCTGCTTACACCAGGTCGTCTTGATGCCAAACTCTAGCCCAACACACATGACATAGAATAACAAAGCTACTTACACTACTAAACCAAAGCATTTGCTAGTCCCAGTATAGGCGATAGAAAAGACACCATTGGAGCGATAGAGACTACGTACCGTAAGGGAAAGATGAAATATAAGTGAAAAAACCTAAGCTAAAAACAGCAAAGATCAACCCTTGTACCTTTTGCATCATGGTCTAGCAAGAAAAACCAAGCAAAATGAATTTAAGTTTGCCATCCCGAAACCCAAGCGAGCTACTTACGAGCAGCTATTATGAGCGAACCCGTCTCTGTTGCAAAAGAGTGGGATGACTTGTTAGTAGAGGTGAAAAGCCAACCGAGCTGGGTGATAGCTGGTTGCCTGTGAAACGAATCTAAGTTCACTCTTAATTCTTCTCCAAGGAAACTCAGAACCCTAATGAAGCGAATTAAGGGCTATTTAAAGGAGGGACAGCTCCTTTAAAAAAGAATACAATCTCTACGAGCGGATAAATAACATGCCAACAAACAACCCTGTGGGCCCTCAAGCAGCCATCAACAAAGAGTGCGTTAAAGCTCAACACTCAAAAATATAAAAACCATATGAATCCCTCATCACTAACAGGCTAACCTATAACCAAATAGGAGAATTAATGCTAGAATGAGTAACCAGGGTCCTCCCTCTCCGACGCAAGCTTACATCCGTACATTATTAACAAACCCAAAATATACGACAAATCAAACAAGCAGAGTATTAATAATATTGTTAACCCGACAAAGGAGCGTCAACTGAGAAAGATTAAAACCTGTAAAAGGAACTCGGCAAACACGTCAAGGCCCGACTGTTTACCAAAAACATAGCCTTCAGCAAACCAAAAGACAAGTATTGAAGGTGATGCCTGCCCGGTGACCTAAGGTTCAACGGCCGCGGTATCCTAACCGTGCAAAGGTAGCGCAATCAATTGTCCCGTAAATCGGGACTAGTATGAATGGCTAAACGAGGTCTTAACTGTCTCTTACAGGCAATCGGTGAAATTGATCTCCCTGTACAAAAGCAGGGATAAAACCATAAGACGAGAAGACCCTGTGGAACTTCAAAATCAGCAGCCACCCCAAATTACATACAAACCCACTCGGGCTCACTATACAATGGGCGACTGGCTCGCATTTTTCGGTTGGGGCGACCTTGGAGCAAAACAAAACCTCCAAATCTTGGACCACACATCCAGACTAAGAGCAACATCTCAAAGTGCTAAAAGCAACCAGATCCAATATAATTGATCAATGGACCAAGCTACCCCAGGGATAACAGCGCAATCTCCTCCGAGAGTCCATATCGACGGGGAGGTTTACGACCTCGATGTTGGATCAGGACATCCTAGTGGTGCAGCCGCTACTAAGGGTTCGTTTGTTCAACGATTAACAGTCCTACGTGATCTGAGTTCAGACCGGAGCAATCCAGGTCGGTTTCTATCTATGATGAGCTCTTCCCAGTACGAAAGGATAGGAAAAGCGAGGCCAATACTACAGGCAAGCCTCCGCCTTAAGTAATGAAACCATCTAAATTACGAAAGGCTATCACCTCCCACCACGTCCTAGAAAAGGACATAAGCTAGCGTGGCAGAGCTCGGCAAATGCAAAAGGCTTAAGTCCTTTAATTCAGAGGTTCAAATCCTCTCCCTAGCTTTACTTCACCCCATGACCCAATACCCGCTACTAATCAACCTCATCATAGCCCTCTCCTATGCACTTCCAATCCTGATCGCAGTAGCCTTCCTAACCCTAGTAGAACGCAAAATCCTAAGCTACATACAAAACCGCAAAGGCCCAAACGTCGTTGGCCCATTCGGCCTGCTCCAACCTCTGGCCGATGGAATTAAACTATTCATCAAAGAACCGATTCGCCCATCAACATCCTCCCCTATCTTATTCATCCTAACCCCAATAATAGCCCTCCTCCTGGCAATCTCAATTTGAACCCCACTACCCCTACCATTTCCCCTCGCCGACCTAAATCTCGGACTACTTTTCATCCTAGCCATATCAAGCCTAGCAGTGTACTCCATTCTATGGTCAGGCTGAGCATCAAACTCAAAATATGCACTAATTGGGGCCCTACGTGCAGTAGCACAAACCATCTCATACGAGGTCACTTTAGCAATCATCCTACTATCCATTATCCTAATAGCAGGCAACTACACCCTAAGCACATTAGCAACTACCCAAGAACCCCTTTACCTCATCTTCTCCTGCTGGCCCCTAGCCATAATGTGGTATGTATCAACCCTAGCTGAAACAAATCGCGCCCCCTTTGACCTAACCGAAGGTGAGTCCGAACTAGTTTCAGGTTTCAACGTAGAATACTCAGCAGGGCCATTCGCCCTATTCTTTCTAGCTGAATACGCTAACATCATGCTAATAAATACACTTACAGTTATCCTATTCTTTAACCCTAGCCTCCTGAACCCACCACAAGAACTATTCCCACTCGTACTAGCCACAAAAGTCCTACTTCTATCAGCAGGGTTCCTATGAATTCGGGCCTCCTACCCACGTTTCCGATACGACCAACTCATGCACCTACTATGAAAAAACTTCCTCCCAATTACATTAGCCCTCTGCCTTTGACACATTAGCATGCCAATTTGTTATGCAGGCCTACCGCCCTACCTAAGACTTAAGGAAATGTGCCTGAATGCCAAAGGGTCACTATGATAAAGTGAACATGGAGGTGCACCAACCCTCTCATTTCCTACTAAACTTAGAAAAGCAGGAGTCGAACCTACACTAGAGGGATCAAAACCCTCTATACTTCCTTTATATTATTTTCTAGCAAGGTAAGCTAAATAAGCTATCGGGCCCATACCCCGAAAATGACGGTTCAACTCCATCCCCTGCTAATGACCCCACAAGCAAAACTAATTTTCACAACCAGCCTGCTATTGGGTACAACCGTCACAATCTCGAGCAACCACTGAGTCACAGCCTGAGCCGGCCTGGAAATCAACACCCTAGCCATCCTGCCACTAATCGCAAAATCCCATCACCCCCGAGCTATTGAAGCTGCAACCAAGTACTTTCTAACTCAAGCAACTGCCTCCGCCCTTCTACTATTCTCTTCTATAACAAATGCATGGTTCACAGGACAATGAGACATCACCCAACTAGCCCACCCCACATCATGCCTGATCCTCACCTCCGCCATTGCAATGAAACTAGGACTAGTCCCATTCCACTTCTGATTCCCAGAAGTACTCCAGGGAGCACCACTTATCACCGCCCTCCTCCTGTCCACAGTCATAAAATTCCCTCCAATATCACTGCTCCTTATAACATCACCATCATTAAACCCAACATTACTAACATGCATAGCCATCTTCTCAATTGCCCTAGGAGGATGAATAGGACTAAACCAGACACAAGTCCGAAAAATCCTAGCATTCTCATCTATCACACACCTGGGTTGAATGGCCATCATCCTTTCCTATAACCCTAAACTCACCCTGCTAAACCTCTACCTCTACATCACAATAACAGCAGCTGTATTCCTGACCCTAAACTCAATAAAAACCACAAAGCTATCGACCCTAATAACTGCGTGAACAAAGGCCCCTGCACTAAGCGCAACCCTACTTCTTACCATACTCTCCCTTGCAGGCCTGCCCCCACTCACGGGGTTCCTGCCCAAATGAATAATCATCCAAGAACTAACCAAACAAAACATAGCTGCAGCAGCAACAATAATCTCCCTCCTATCCCTTCTAAGCCTGTTTTTCTACCTGCGCCTTGCGTACTGCGCCACAATCACACTCCCACCCCACACCACCAACCACATAAAGCAATGACACATTAATCACCCGACCAACACATCCATCGCAATCTTAACCATCACATCAATCACACTCCTCCCAATCTCCCCCATGATCTCCACCATCATCTAAGAAACTTAGGATTACTTAAACCGAAGGCCTTCAAAGCCTTAAACAAGAGTTAAACCCTCTTAGTTTCTGTATAAGATCCGCAGGATACTACCCTGCATCTCCTGAATGCAACCCAGACACTTTAATTAAGCTAGGACCTTACCACCCCACTAGACAGATGGGCTTCGATCCCATAAAAATATAGTTAACAGCTACATGCCCAAACCAACAGGCTTCTGCCTACAGGCCCTGGTGCATACAACGCACATCAATGAGCTTGCAACTCACCATGAATTTCACTACAGAGCCGATAAGAAGAGGAATTGAACCTCTGTAAAAAGGACTACAGCCTAACGCTTTAACACTCAGCCATCTTACCTATGACATTCATTAACCGATGACTATTCTCAACCAACCACAAAGATATTGGCACTCTGTACCTAATTTTCGGTGCATGAGCCGGAATAGTTGGTACCGCCCTAAGTCTCCTCATTCGGGCAGAACTAGGTCAGCCTGGTGCTCTACTAGGAGACGACCAAATCTACAACGTAATCGTCACAGCCCATGCTTTCGTGATAATCTTCTTCATAGTCATGCCAATCATAATCGGAGGGTTCGGAAACTGACTAGTACCACTAATAATTGGAGCCCCAGACATGGCTTTCCCACGAATAAACAACATAAGCTTCTGACTACTCCCACCCTCCTTCCTACTACTCCTGGCATCATCTACAGTAGAAGCCGGGGCAGGAACAGGATGAACTGTGTACCCACCCCTAGCTGGCAACCTGGCCCACGCCGGAGCCTCAGTCGATTTAGCAATCTTCTCCCTACATCTGGCGGGTATCTCCTCAATCCTGGGGGCAATCAACTTCATCACAACAGCAATTAACATAAAACCACCAGCTCTGTCACAATACCAAACACCTCTGTTCGTGTGATCCGTACTAATCACAGCAGTCCTTCTCCTCCTATCTCTACCAGTACTAGCCGCAGGCATTACAATGCTACTCACAGACCGCAACCTTAACACCACTTTCTTTGATCCTGCAGGAGGAGGAGACCCCGTTCTATACCAACACCTATTCTGATTCTTCGGCCACCCCGAAGTTTATATCCTCATCCTACCAGGGTTCGGAATCATCTCACACGTAGTAGCCTACTACGCAGGTAAAAAAGAACCATTCGGCTACATGGGAATAGTCTGAGCAATACTCTCTATCGGATTCCTAGGGTTTATTGTCTGAGCCCACCATATGTTCACAGTCGGAATAGACGTAGACACCCGAGCATACTTCACATCTGCCACTATAATTATCGCAATTCCCACCGGCATTAAAGTCTTCAGCTGACTAGCAACACTCCACGGAGGTATTATCAAATGAGACCCACCAATACTATGAGCACTAGGCTTCATCTTCTTGTTCACTATCGGAGGACTTACAGGCATCGTACTAGCTAACTCCTCCCTAGACATCGCTCTACACGACACTTACTACGTAGTAGCTCACTTCCACTACGTCCTATCAATAGGAGCCGTATTCGCAATTCTAGCAGGATTCACCCACTGATTCCCTCTATTCACCGGGTACACACTCCACTCCACATGAGCCAAAATCCACTTTGGGGTTATATTCGTCGGCGTCAATCTAACTTTCTTCCCACAACACTTCCTAGGCCTAGCTGGCATGCCACGACGCTACTCAGACTACCCCGACGCCTACACACTATGAAACACTATTTCCTCCGTAGGCTCACTAATCTCAATAACAGCCGTAATCATGCTAGTCTTCATTATCTGAGAAGCTTTCGCATCCAAACGTAAAGCCCTACAACCAGAACTAACTAGCACCAACATCGAATGAATCCACGGCTGCCCACCTCCATTCCATACCTTCGAAGAACCAGCCTTTGTACAAGTACAAGAAAGGAAGGAATCGAACCCCCATATGTTGGTTTCAAGCCAACCGCATAAACCACTTATGCTTCTTTCTCATAAGAGACGTTAGTAAAACCATTACATAGCCTTGTCAAGACTAAATCACAGGTGAAACCCCTGTACATCTCAACCAAAATATGGCCAACCACTCACAATTCAACTTCCAAGACGCCTCATCCCCAATCATAGAAGAACTTGTACAGTTCCACGACCATGCTATAATAATCGCACTAGCCATCTGCAGCCTAGTATTGTACCTACTAACCCTAATACTTACACAAAAACTAACATCAAATGCAGCTGATGCACAAGCAATCGAATTAGTTTGAACAATCCTACCAGCTGCCGTACTAATCACCCTAGCTCTCCCATCACTACGAATTCTTTACATAATAGACGAGATCAACGAACCAGACCTAACCCTAAAAGCTATCGGTCACCAATGGTACTGATCTTACGAATACACCGACTTTAAAGACCTTACATTCGACTCCTACATGACACCCACAACAGATCTCCCCCTAGGGCACTTCCGACTCCTAGAAGTAGACCATCGAGTAATCGTCCCAATAAGCTCCACTGTTCGTATCATCGTCACTGCCGATGACGTCCTACACTCATGAGCTGTACCAAGCCTAGGTGTAAAAACCGACGCAATCCCAGGGCGTCTCAACCAAACTTCCTTCCTAGCCTCCCGCCCAGGAATCTTCTACGGCCAATGCTCAGAAATCTGCGGCGCAAACCACAGCTTCATACCTATTGTAGTAGAGTCTGTTCCACTAGCCAATTTCGAGAGCTGATCCTCCTCAATTTCATCCTAACCATTAAGAAGCTATGAAACAGCGCTAGCCTTTTAAGCTAGAGAAAGAGGGATCAACCCCTCCTTAATGATATGCCACAACTAAACCCAAACCCTTGATTTTTTATCATGCTTTCTTCATGACTAACTTTCTCCTTAATCATCCAGCCTAAACTCCTATCATTCATCACCACAAACCAACCATCCAGCAAACCACCAACAACCTCAAACACCACACCCTGAACTTGACCATGAACCTAAGCTTCTTTGACCAATTCTCAAGTCCCTCCATATTAGGAATCCCCTTAATCCTCATCTCAATAGCATTCCCGGCCCTATTACTTCCATCCCCGGACAACCGATGAATTACTAACCGACTCTCAACCATCCAATTATGATTTGTCAACTTCATCACCAAACAACTATTAACCCCACTAAACAAAGAAGGTCACAAATGAGCACTAATCCTAACATCACTAATAGTGTTCCTGCTACTAATTAACCTGCTAGGGCTACTACCGTACACCTTCACACCAACCACCCAACTATCCATAAGCCTAGCCCTAGCCTTCCCACTATGACTCGCTACACTACTCACCGGCCTACGAAACCAACCCTCCGCTTCCCTAGGACACCTCCTCCCAGAAGGCACCCCAACCCTCCTAATCCCAGCCCTAGTAATAATCGAAACCACAAGCCTATTAATTCGCCCTTTCGCCCTAGGAGTCCGCCTAACAGCAAACTTAACGGCAGGCCACCTTCTCATTCAACTAATCTCTACAGCCACCATAGCCCTATTCCCCACAATACCTGCAGTCTCCCTCCTCACCCTACTAATCCTCTTACTCCTCACGATCCTAGAAGTCGCAGTAGCCATAATCCAGGCCTACGTCTTCGTACTTCTCCTAAGCCTATATCTCCAAGAAAACATCTAAACACAAATGACCCACCAAGCACACTCATACCACATAGTCGATCCAAGCCCATGACCTATCTTTGGAGCGGCCGCCGCCCTCCTTACCGCCTCTGGACTAACAATATGATTCCACTACAACACACCCTACCTACTAGCTCTCGGACTACTTACCACCATTCTAGTGATATTCCAATGATGACGAGACATCGTACGGGAAAGCACCTTCCAAGGACACCACACCCCAACCGTACAGAAAGGCCTACGCTACGGAATAATTCTCTTCATCACATCCGAGGCTTTCTTCTTCCTAGGGTTCTTCTGAGCCTTCTTCCACTCAAGCCTAGCCCCTACTCCAGAACTAGGAGGACAATGACCTCCTGTAGGAATCAAACCCCTAGACCCCATGGATGTCCCACTTTTAAATACTGCTATCCTACTTGCCTCAGGAGTCACCGTAACATGAGCCCACCACAGTATTACAGAAGCACGTCGAAAACAAGCAATCTTCGCCCTAACCCTTACAATTCTACTAGGATTCTACTTTACAGCCCTACAGGGCATAGAATACTACGAAGCCCCATTCTCAATTGCAGACAGCGTATACGGTTCAACTTTCTTTGTTGCCACCGGATTCCATGGCCTACATGTAATCATTGGTTCTACATTCTTACTAGTATGCCTTTTACGCCTAATTAAATACCACTTTACATCAAACCACCACTTTGGCTTTGAAGCGGCAGCCTGATATTGACACTTCGTAGATGTTGTCTGACTATTCCTCTACATCACCATCTACTGATGAGGATCATACTCTTCTAGTATATTTATTACAATCGACTTCCAATCCTTAAAATCTGGTTCAACCCCAGAGAAGAGTAATGAACATAATCACATTCATAATCACTATATCTCTAGCCCTAAGCATCATCCTAACCGCACTAAACTTTTGATTAGCCCAAATAACACCAGACTCAGAAAAACTATCCCCATACGAATGTGGTTTTGACCCCCTAGGCTCCGCCCGACTGCCCTTCTCAATTCGATTCTTTTTAGTAGCAATCCTATTCCTATTATTTGACCTGGAAATTGCCCTCCTCCTACCCCTCCCATGAGCCACCCAACTACAAAACCCTGAAGTCACACTAGCCTGAGCCACTAGCTTAATTTCCCTCCTCACCCTAGGCTTAGTATACGAATGAACCCAGGGCGGACTAGAATGGGCAGAATAAGAAAGTTAGTCTAATCAAGACAGTTGATTTCGACTCAACAGATTATAGCCTCCACCTATAACTTTCTTTATGACCCCACTACACTTAAGCTTCTACGCAGCTTTCACCATAAGCGCCTTAGGCCTAGCTTTCCACCGAACCCACCTGATCTCCGCCCTCCTGTGTCTGGAGAGCATGATACTATCAATATACCTTGCCCTATCGATATGACCCATTCAAACCCAAACACCATCACCAACCCTACTACCAATTCTCATGCTAGCCTTCTCCGCCTGCGAAGCAAGCACAGGACTAGCCCTGCTCGTAGCTTCTACCCGCACCCACGGTTCCGACCACCTCCACAACTTCAACCTACTAAAATGCTAAAAATCATCATCCCAACTACAATACTACTCCCCCTCACCTTCCTATCCCCCAACAAACACCTATGAACCAATACTACAATATACAGCCTACTAATCGCGACCGCAAGCCTACAATGACTAGTACCCACATACTACCCAAACAAAGGCCTATCTCCCTGAACCGCCATAGACCAAATCTCCTCCCCACTTCTAGTGCTATCATGTTGACTTCTTCCACTAATACTAATAGCAAGCCAGAACCACCTAGAACAAGAGCCCATCACCCGCAAACGAATCTTTATCACAACTATAATCCTTGCTCAACCATCAATCCTGCTAGCCTTCTCAGCCTCAGAACTTATACTATTTTACATTGCATTTGAAGCCACACTAATCCCCACCCTAATTCTCATTACTCGATGAGGAAGCCAGCCAGAACGACTAAACGCTGGAATCTACCTGCTATTCTACACACTTGCCAGCTCACTCCCCCTATTAGTTGCCATCCTCAACCTACACAATCAAATCGGAACTCTATACCTCCCAATACTAAAACTATCACACTCAGCAATTCCCCATTCCTGATCAGGACTATTATCTACACTAGCCCTACTAATTGCCTTCATAGTCAAGGCCCCCTTATATGGCCTCCACCTATGGCTTCCAAAAGCCCACGTCGAAGCCCCAATTGCCGGCTCCATACTTCTAGCCGCCCTTCTGCTGAAACTAGGAGGATACGGCATCATCCGACTCACTATCCTAGTAAACCCCTCATCAAACAACCTACACTACCCATTTATCACCCTAGCCCTATGAGGTGCACTAATAACTAGTGCTATTTGCCTACGACAGATTGACCTAAAATCCTTAATCGCCTACTCGTCCGTCAGCCACATAGGACTAGTCGTCGCTGCAACCATAATCCAAACCCAATGAGCAATCTCAGGAGCAATAATCCTAATAATCTCACATGGCCTCACCTCCTCAATACTATTCTGCCTAGCCAACACCAACTACGAACGCACACATAGCCGAATCCTGATTCTAATACGAGGCGTCCAACCACTCCTCCCACTCATAGCCACTTGATGGCTTCTAGCAAACCTAACAAACATAGCACTCCCACCAACCATTAACCTCATAGCAGAACTAACCATCATTATCGCCCTCTTCAACTGATCCTCCTTCACAATCATCCTAACAGGCATAGCAATCCTACTAACCGCCTCATACACCCTATACATACTAATTATAACACAACGAGGACCCCTCCCATCCCACATCACATCTATCCAAAACTCCTCCACACGAGAACATCTCCTCATGGCCCTGCACATGATTCCCATAATCTTACTCATCCTCAAACCCGAACTTATCTCCGGTATCCCAATATGTAGATATAGTTTCAACCAAAACATTAGACTGTGATCCTAAAAATAGAAGTTAAAACCTTCTTATCTACCGAGGGGAGGTTCAACCAACAAGAACTGCTAATTCTTGTATCTGAGTTTAAAGCCTCAGCCCCCTTACTTTCAAAGGATAATAGTAATCCAATGGTCTTAGGAGCCACTGATCTTGGTGCAAATCCAAGTGAAAGTAATGGATCTCTCACTAATCCTAACCACCACCATACTACTAACCTTGACAACCTTATCAACCCCCATTATCCTCCCACTTCTATCAGACAACTTTAAAAATACTCCCACCATCATCACAAACACAGTAAAAACCTCCTTCCTGATCAGCCTAATTCCAATAACAGTCCATATCTACTCCGGAAAAGAGTGCATCCTCTCCATATGAGAGTGAAAATTCATAATGAACTTTAAAATCCCAATCAGCCTAAAAATAGACTTCTACTCCCTCACATTCTTCCCAATTGCTCTATTCGTATCATGATCCATTATAGAATTCGCAACATGATATATAGACTCAGACCCTCACATTACGAAATTCTTCACCTACCTCCTACTATTCCTAATCGCCATATTAATTCTAATTATCGCCAACAACTTATTCGTCCTCTTCATTGGTTGAGAGGGGGTAGGGATCATGTCCTTCCTCCTAATCAGCTGATGACACGGCCGAGCAGAAGCCAATACTGCCGCCCTCCAAGCCGTACTTTACAACCGCGTAGGGGACATTGGACTCATTCTATGTATAGCCTGACTAGCTTACACTACAAACACCTGAGAAATACACCAACTCCCCTCCCAAGCCGAAACCCCAACCCTGCCGCTACTGGGGCTCATCCTGGCAGCAACGGGGAAATCCGCCCAATTCGGACTACACCCGTGACTTCCAGCCGCCATAGAAGGCCCAACACCCGTATCCGCCCTACTCCACTCCAGCACAATAGTAGTAGCCGGAATCTTCTTACTCATCCGAACACATCCCCTATTAAACAACAACCAAACCGCCTTAACCTTATGCTTATGCTTAGGAGCCCTCTCCACCCTATTTGCAGCCATGTGCGCTCTGACCCAAAATGATATCAAAAAAATCATCGCCTTCTCTACCTCAAGCCAACTAGGACTAATAATAGTCACCATTGGCCTGAACCTACCACAACTAGCCTTCCTACACATTTCAACCCACGCATTCTTCAAAGCCATACTGTTCCTATGTTCCGGCTCCATCATCCACAACCTCAACGGAGAACAAGACATTCGAAAAATAGGCGGATTACAAAAAATACTACCAACAACCACCTCATGCCTGACCATTGGCAACCTCGCCCTCATAGGAACCCCATTCCTCGCGGGCTTCTACTCAAAAGACCAAATCATCGAAAGCCTAAACACCTCATACCTAAACACATGAGCCCTTCTACTTACCCTACTGGCTACATCCTTCACCGCAGTATACACCATACGAATAACTGTACTAGTACAAACAGGTTTCGTACGAATCTCCCCATTAACAACAATAAACGAAAACAACCCGTCTGTGACCTCCCCAATCACCCGACTCGCCCTAGGAAGCATTACAGCAGGACTCCTCATCACTTCATATATCCCACCAGCAAAAACTCCCCCCACAACTATACCACTCTCGATCAAAATCACAGCACTAGTTGTCACAGCCCTTGGAATTGCCATCGCACTAGAACTTGCAAAGATAACCCAAACCCTACTACTAACAAAACAAAGTCCTATATACAACTTCTCCATCTCCCTAGGGTACTTCAACCCACTAACACACCGTCTCACTACAACAAAGCTACTAACCGGCGGACAAAATATTGCCTCCCACCTTGTAGACCTGTCATGACTCAAACTACTAGGACCAGAAGGACTAGCCAGCCTACAGGCAACAACAGCCAAAACCATAACCCACTTACACTCAGGCCTAATCAAGGCCTACCTCGGATCATTCGCCCTATCCATCCTCATCATCATCACATCCATATACAGAACATAATTTTAATGGCTCTCAATCTACGTAAAAACCACCCACTAATAAAAATCATCAACGACTCCTTAATCGATCTACCAACACCATCAAACATTTCGTCTTGATGGAACTTTGGTTCTCTCCTAGGCGTCTGCCTCATTACACAAATCGTCACAGGCCTACTGCTAGCAACCCACTACACAGCAGATACCAGCCTAGCTTTCAACTCCGTAGCCCACATATGCCGAGATGTGCAATTCGGATGACTAATCCGCAACCTTCACGCAAACGGAGCCTCCTTCTTCTTCATCTGCATCTACCTCCACATTGGCCGAGGAATTTACTACGGCTCCTACCTAAACAAAGAAACCTGAAATGTTGGAGTTATCCTCCTACTCACACTCATAGCCACAGCCTTTGTAGGTTACGTACTGCCTTGAGGACAAATATCATTTTGAGGTGCTACAGTAATCACCAATCTATTCTCAGCAATCCCATACATCGGACAAACCTTAGTAGAATGAGCATGAGGCGGATTCTCAGTAGACAACCCAACTCTCACTCGATTCTTCGCCCTCCACTTCCTACTCCCATTCGTCATCGCAGGCCTGACACTAGTCCATCTAACCCTACTACACGACACAGGGTCAAACAACCCACTAGGAATTCCATCAGACTGCGACAAAATCCCATTCCACCCATACTACTCAATCAAAGATATTCTAGGGTTTGTACTACTATTCGTCCCTCTGGCAGCTCTAGCCCTATTCGCCCCAAACCTGCTCGGAGACCCAGAAAACTTCACCCCAGCCAACCCCCTAGCGACACCACCACATATTAAGCCCGAATGATACTTCTTATTCGCCTACGCCATTCTCCGATCAATCCCAAACAAACTAGGAGGAGTCCTAGCCCTGGCCGCCTCCATCCTAGTACTATTCCTAATTCCCCTCCTGCATACATCCAAACTACGCTCAATAACCTTCCGTCCCCTGTCCCAAATCCTATTTTGAACCCTAGTCGCCAATCTTCTAGTCCTAACCTGAGTAGGCAGCCAACCGGTTGAACACCCATTCATCATTATTGGACAACTAGCCTCTCTATCCTACTTCACAATCATTCTAGTCCTCTTCCCCCTTGTTTCAATCCTAGAGAACAAAATACTCAAACTATAACTAACTCTAATAGTTTATAAAAACATTGGTCTTGTAAGCCAAAGATTGAAGATTACACCCCTTCTTAGAGTTATTTCGACAAAAAGAGGCCCCCCCTTCCCCCCCACAGGCCTTTTTTCATATTATCTAAGGTATGTGGTACTTTGCATTATATTCATGCACCCCATCAGACATTATGTCATTGTAGGATCTTCCACCTATTTACCAACTTCTCTTCCACCAAAATCTCAAACAGTTCGGCCCATGAGATAATTTTCCGGACAGTCAAACCCCCCCCCCATCCATGCTTCAGGTACCACCCGCCCAACTGATTCTACCTCTATGTTACCACAAGCGTCACACGAGATCGACTACAGCCAGTACGTACTTAGCAATACACCTACACACGAGAATACGTCACAGTACTCCTTTGCGTTCACCCAGTCATGATATTCGCCCACCTCCTAACACATATCCCTGACCAACAGCCTTCAAGCACTCCCAAGCCAGAGAACCTGGTTATCTATTAATCGTAATCCTCACGAGAACCGAGCTACTCAACGTCAGTTATACCCTAGTTATTGTCTTCAGGGGCATACTTTCCCTCTTACCCTCGAGGCCCTACTTGCTCTTTTGCGCCACCGGTTGTAATTTCAGGTCCATAACTTGCTTTACTCCTAACTCCTTGCTCTTCACAGATACAAGTGGTTATGCTGAACACTCCTCCCTCTCTCTCGTTATCGCGGCATTTCCCCTCTTCTACTCTTCTCTTCTTCTGGGGTCTCTTCAATAAACCCTTCAAGTGCGTAGCAGGAGTTATCTTCCTCTTGACATGTCCATCACATGACTACCGAGCTACGTACCGCCCCGAACGCCCATAGTGTCATGGTTGAAGGATAAGTCCTACGCAAACTTGACACTGATGCACTTTGACCACATTCATGGCCCCCGCGCCGTTTGCCCTCCAGGCACTATATAATGAGATGCTTACCGGGCATACCTTCTATATTTACACTTTCCTTAGACTTTCAGCTAAATGCACAATTTTTCGTTCGTATTTTATCTGGATTTTTTCATTCGCTAACACAAAAAAAATTAACTACATTCCCCTACAAAATTTGCCCCCCCCGCACACTTCTTCCAACACTATTTAAGATAAAACTATCCTACCTCCTCACCTAACCCTCAAAGAGAAAGGAATTCAACCTTCATCACCAACTCCCAAAGCTGGCATTTTCAACTAAACTACTCTCTGACTACCCTAAACCGCCCGAATAGCCCCACGAGACAGCCCACGCACAAGTTCCAACACCACAAACAAGGTCAACAGCAACCCTCAACCACCCAACATAAGCAACCCAGCACCCCACGAATAAAGAACAGCCACACCACTAAAATCCAGACGAACCAGTGCTAAACCAGCATTATTAACCGTCTCCACATCCACTAAAACGTCAGACACCCCGCTCAGAACAACACCCACCACAACAACCAGACCCATACCAAACCCATACCCCATTACCCCCCAATCCCCTCAAGCCTCAGGATAAGGATCAGCCGCTAAAGACACTGAATAAACAAACACTACCAACATCCCCCCTAAATAAACTAAAACCAAAGCCAAAGACATAAACGAGGCCCCCAGACTTACCAATCACCCACACCCAGCCACAGACGCCACAACCAACCCAACAACCCCATAATACGGGGAAGGATTAGACGAAACTGCCAATCCACCCAAAATGAAGAATAAACCTAATAATAGAACAAACTTCATCATAAATCCCTGCCCGGCCTCTCTCCGAGATCTACAGCATGAAAAGCTATCGCTAACAAAAGTTTAACTACAGGGACACCAACCCACCCATTATACCCCAATACCCTCCCAACCCACACACCTCCTGAGCCTTCCAGCTAAACACACAAACTTTCGTTCACACTTTTAGCTTGATATTTTCATTCACCACACACACACCTACCACAACACACTTTTCCCACAACTCAAAATGAAACCACCCTACTCATCCATCCCCCCACAAAAATCAAGCAAAAACACAAACCACACAAAACAAAAAAATACAACAA